CTTTGATACGTTATTCACAACAATCAGACTTTCGGCGGGATATAATCAAAGGTTCTATGCGAGCTCAAAGACGTAAAATAGTTATTTCAGAATTGTTTCAAGCAAATGTGCATTCCCTCCTTTTTTTTGAAAGACTACAAAAATTCCCTCTTTTTTCTTTTGATATCTCCGGATTGATTAAACTTTTTTTTCGAAATTGGGTGGGTAAGGGAGAAGCATTCAAAACGGTAGAGTATACAAAAGAACAAACAAAAAGAGAAGAAAAAAAAGAAAAGAACAAAAGAAAGGAAAAAGTTCGAATAGAGATAGCAGAGGCCTGGGATAGCATTCCACTTGCGCAAGTCATAAGAGGTTGTATGTTACTAACTCAATCTATTTTTAGAAAAAGTATTCTATTACCTTTATTAATAATTACAAAAAATATCGGCCGTATACTCGTATTCGAACTTCCTGAATGGGCTGAGGATTTCCAGGAATGGAATAGAGAGGTACATCTTAAATGTACCTATAATGGGGTTCCATTATCCGAAACAGAATTTCCAAAAAATTGGTTGACAGATGGTATTCAGATAAAAATATTGTTTCCGTTCTGTCTGAAACCTTGGCGCAAATCCAAACTACGATCCTCGCAGAAAGATCTAATGAAAAAGAAAAAAGAAAAAGATGATTTTTGTTTTTTAACAATTTGGGGAATGGAAGCAGAACTTCCTTTTGGTCCGCCCCGAAAACGTCCTTCTTTTTTTAAACCCATTTTTAAGGAATTCAAAAAACAAATTGAAACATTAAAAAAGAAGTATTTGCGAGTTCTAACAGTTTTCAAAGAAAAAACCAAATTACTTCCAAAGGTTTCAAAAGAAATCAAAAAATGGGTTTTCGGAGGTATTTTTTTTATAAAAAAAATAATAAAAGAACTTTCAAAAGTAAATCCAATTCTATTGTTTAGATTAAGAGAAGTATATAAATCGAACGAACTTAAAGAAGAAAAAGATTCCATGATAAGCAATGAGATAATTCACGAATCATTTAGTCAAATTGCATCTCCGAGTTGGACAAATTCTCCATTGACAGCAAAAAAAATGAAAGATGTCACTGATAGAACAAGTACAATCCGAAATCAACTAGAAAAAATCTCAAAAGAGAAAAAAAAAGTAACTCCAAGAATAAAAAATCTTAGTCCTAACAAAACAAATTCTAATGCTAAAAGATTTGAAAAATGGCAAATATTAAAAAGAAGAAATGCTCGATTAATCTGTAAATTACCCTCCCTTTTAAAAATTTTCATTGAAAAAATCTATACAGATATATTTGTATCTATCATTAATATTCCCAGAATAAATACAGAATTTTTTCTTAAATTAACAAAAAAATTTATTGATAAATTTATTTACAATAATGAAAGAAAACAAGCAACAATTAATACAAAAAAGAAAACACCAATTTCGTTTATTTCGGCTATAAAAAAGCCACTTGATAAGATTCGAAATATTAAAGAAACTTCACGTATTTTTTATGACTTATCCTACATGTCACAAGCATATGTATTTTACAAATTATCGCAAATAAAAATTAGTAACTCGGTAAGATCTGTTGTTCAATATCAAAATCAAAGAATACCCCCTTTTCTTAAGTCTAAAATAAAGGATTCTTTTGAAAGACAAGGAATGGATCATTCGAAATTAGCAAATAAGAAACTTCCGCGCTATGAAACTAATAAATGGAAAAACTGGTTAAAAGGGCATTTTCAATACCATTTATCTCAGATCAGATGGTCGAAATTAATACCAGAAAAATGGCGAAATAGAGTTCGCCAGCGTTGTATAGCCAAAAAGGCAAATTTTAGCAAGCAGCATTCATATGAAAAAGACCTGTTAGTTGGTTCCAAAAAAAAATCTGAAGTATATTTATTATCTACTGAAAAAGATAATTTTCGAAAATACTATAGATATAATCTTTTATCATATAAATTTATTAATTATGAAAATAAACCGGAATGCTTTTTTTATAGACCTCCCTTTCAAGGAAATAAGAAGCAAGAAATTTCTTATACTTATAACAGGTCTAAAACAAACCTTTTTGATATACGGAGGAACATCCCTATTCCAAATGATCTAGGGCAGGTTGATATTCCATATATGGAAAAACCAGCTGATAGAAAATATTTTGCTTGGAAAATTTTCAATTTTTATCTTAGACAAAAAGCCGATATTGAGGCCTGGATCCTAATTGATACCAATAGGTATCAAAATGCGCACATTCGTACTAACAACTCTCAAATAATTTCTAAAAAAACTATTTTATATCTTATGATTCCAGAAACCAATTCACAAAATTCCCACAAAGGGTTTTTTGATTGGATGGGAATGAATGAAAAAAGGCTAAAGGGTCCTATATCGGATCTGGAGTTTTGGCTCTTCCCAGAATTTGTGTTACTTTATAAGGCATATAAAATGAAACCTTGGTTTATACCAAGCAAATTACTTCTTTTAAATTTAAATAGCAGTAAAAATATAAATATTAATGAAAAGAAAAAGATAAATTTGTTGATAGCATCGAATAAAAAGCATCGAAATGAAGAAGAACCCATAAGCCAAGGAGATCGCGGATATGTTTTCTCACAACAAAAAGATATTGAAGAAAATTATGCAAGCTCGGACATGAAAAAGGGGAAAAAGAAAAAACAATACAAAAGCAATACAGAAGCAGAACTCGATTTCTTCCTGAAACATTATTTGCTTTTTCAATTGAGATGGGACGCAACTTTGAATCAAAGAATGATCAATAATATCAAGATCTATTGTCTCCTGCTTAGACTGATAGATCCAAGAAAAATTACTATATCCTCCATTCAAAAGAGAGAAATGAGTTTGGATATAATGTTGATTCAAAATAATTTGACTCTCTCAGAGTTGATGAAGAAAGGAGTATTGATTGTACAACCACTTCGTCTGTCTGGCAAAAAAGACGGACAATTTATTATGTACCAAACCATAGGTATTTTGTTGCTTCATAAGAGTAAGCATCAAATTAATCAAAAATATCAAGAGCAAAGATATGTTTCTAAGAAAAATTTGGATGAAACTATTTTACCACATCAAAGAATAACCGCAAATAGAGACAAAAAGCATTTTTATTTACTTGTTCCGGAAAATATTTTATCGTTTAAACGTCGTAGAAAAGTGAGAATTCTAATTTGTTTCAATTCAAAGAATATAAATTCTATAGATTCTATAGATAGAAATCTAGTATTTTGGAATGAAAAGAACGTAACAAACAGCATCCAAGTTTCACATGACAATATTAATAGAGAGAAAAATAAATTAATGAAATTAAAGCTCTTTCTTTGGCCTAATTATCGATTAGAAGATTTAGCTTGTATGAATCGTTATTGGTTTGATACCAATAATGGCAGTCGTTTCAGTATGTTAAGAATAGATCTGTATCCGTGATTGAAATTTTGTGAATAATACACTTTTTCTATATATCCTAGATCCTATTTCTATATACCCTAGAATAGAAAATATAATTTCTAGGGTATATGAAAGTAAACAAATAGACAGATCATGCGCTTTTCTTATCTCACATCTCATTCGAGTATCCAATATGAAATGACTTTGACTAATATCTCAATTAAATCTCGAAATGAATTAACAGAAACTTCTGAATTTTAGGTCTAAATTTTTCGATGCGAAAATGTACCAATCGTTTTCTATTCCTATCTAAATAGAATTTCAAATTTGATTGATTGGTCTGAATTCAGAAAATTAGGAGTTATTTGCATTAAATTATTGTATATACCACATAAAAACTAATAGCATTATTATTACTGATCGGTAAAATCCATATCTGGACAAGGAAAAAGGAGCATTTTTTTATGGTAAAAAATTCAGTAATTTCGATTATTTCTCAAAAAGAAAACGAAGAAAATAAAGGGTCTGTTGAATTTCAAGTATTCAGTTTCACCACGAAGATAAGGAGACTTACTTCACATTTGGAATTGCACAAAAAAGACTTTTCATCTCAGAGAGGTTTGCGCAAAATTTTGGGAAAACGTCAACGACTACTAGCCTATTTGTCAAAAAGAAGGAGAGGGCGCTATAAAGAATTAATTGATGAGTTGGATATTCGAGAAATAAAAACGCGTTAATTTGAAGCACGATACCATTTGATGAGCTTAGTCATTTAAATTTGAATGAACTTCTTTTTACTTTCAGAAATGCATGGAAGACTGACTCGGGAAAAACTTATGATTACACCAATTACAAGAAATGACCTTATGATAGTGAATATGGGGCCTCACCACCCATCAATGCATGGTGTTCTTCGACTGATCGTTACTCTCGATGGTGAAGATGTTATTGACTGTGAACCTATATTAGGTTATTTACATAGAGGAATGGAGAAAATTGCGGAAAATCGAACAATTATACAATATTTGCCTTATGTAACACGTTGGGATTATTTAGCTACCATGTTTACAGAAGCAATAACTGTAAATGGACCTGAACAGCTAGGCAATATTCAAGTACCTAAAAGGGCTAGCTATATTAGAGCTATTATGCTGGAGTTGAGTCGTATCGCTTCCCATTTGTTATGGCTTGGCCCTTTTATGGCAGATATTGGGGCACAGACCCCCTTTTTCTATATTTTTCGAGAACGAGAATTGATATATGACCTATTCGAGGCTGCTACCGGTATGCGCATGATGCATAATTATTTTCGTATCGGAGGGGTCGCTGCTGATCTACCTTATGGATGGGTAGATAAATGTTTGGATTTTTGCGATTATTTTTTAACTGGGGTTGCTGAATATCAAAAGCTTATTACCCGAAATCCTATTTTTTTAGAACGAGTGGAAGGCGTAGGTATTATTGGCGGCGAAGAAGCACTAAATTGGGGTTTATCGGGGCCAATGCTACGAGCTTCCGGAATACAATGGGATCTTCGTAAAGTTGATCGTTATGAGTGTTATGACGAATTTGATTGGGAGATTCAATGGCAAAAAGAAGGGGATTCATTAGCTCGTTATTTAGTACGAATTAGTGAAATGACAGAATCCATAAAAATAATCCAACAAGCCTTGGAAGGAATTCCAGGGGGGCCGTATGAGAATTTAGAAAGCCGGCGCTTTGATAGAATAAAAGACCCTGAATGGAATGATTTTGAATATCGATTTATTAGTAAAAAGCCTTCTCCCACTTTTGAATTGTCCAAGCAAGAACTTTATGTAAGAGTCGAAGCACCAAAAGGAGAATTGGGAATTTTTCTGATCGGAGATCAGAGTGTTTTTCCTTGGCGATGGAAAATCCGACCGCCGGGGTTTATCAACTTGCAAATTCTTCCGCAGTTAGTTAAAAGAATGAAATTGGCTGATATTATGACGATACTAGGTAGTATAGATATCATTATGGGAGAAGTTGATCGTTGAAATGATAATTGATATAATAGAAATAGAAGCTATCCATTCTTTTTCCAGATTGGAATCCTTAAAAGAATTTTATGGAATCATAGGGATGCTTGTCCCTATTTTCATTCTTGTATTAGGAATCACACTGGGTGTTCTAGTAATTGTTTGGTTAGAAAGAGAAATATCCGCAGGGATACAGCAACGTATTGGACCCGAATACGCGGGGCCTTTGGGAATTCTTCAAGCTTTAGCCGACGGTACAAAACTACTTTTCAAAGAAAATATTTTTCCATCTAGAGGAGATACTCGTTTATTCAGTATTGGTCCATCCATAGCAGTCATATCCATTTTACTAAGTTATTCAATAATTCCCTTTAGTTGTCGCTTTATTCTAGCTGATCTTAGTATTGGTGTTTTTTTATGGATCGCCATTTCAAGTCTTGCTCCCGTTGGATTGCTTATGTCAGGATATGGATCAAATAATAAATATTCCTTTTTAGGTGGATTAAGGGCTGCTGCTCAATCAATTAGTTATGAAATACCATTAACTCTATGTGTATTATCAATATCTCTACGTGTGATTCGGTGAGACATAAAAATTCCCCCATTTCTTTTCTTTCTAACAAGTAAAGTCAAATGATTTGAATATCGATTTTTTTATTCATCATTGAGTTGATGAATTAAACCAGATAGTTCTATGAGTGAAATAAAACGGCTTACAAACTTGCTGTTAAAAGAATGAAATCTCATTTCCTACGTACAAGAATAAGAATTAAGTGAAAGTAAACATAAGCAGTCAAGGCTGTTTACCCCAAGATTGGCTGATGACTTGAAGCGGGTTTAAAAGATCAATTGTATGGGTTTTTTCTATACTATTACCATAGCATAGATGTATTATCCTAATGAAAGATTAAAAAAACGAGTGGATGGTTAGGAAGACCAAGATACACAAAGGATTCGTAATGGAGATTCTGAAAATTATCCAATAGGATATTTTTGTTATAGAAAAATAATTCGAATTGGGGCTTTAAGTTGGTAGAAATTCTTAAGAAGTACTCCCCACGATTTCGACCCAGAGTATGTTCCTGTCCACCGATTAAGTAAATAACTATCAAAACGAAGAAATCTTTTACTTTTGATAATGCGAATAATACCTCTTTTCTGAGAAAGGAGAATAGGAACGAAATCCAATTCTTGTTATGCAATGCCTAAATTCTTTTTCGTAATCGAAAACGAGAAGTTGAAATATCTATGGGATATTCCTCTAAAAAGTATTTTTTCTCATTCAAGGATAAGTTTTTAATCAAAAAAGAAAAATGAAAATTCTTAAAATATGAGATCAATTCAGAAGCACTTTTTTATTATAATTATAAATATAGCAGACAGAATTCCATTAGTCTAATTCTAGGCCTTAGGATAAGAGTTTTATTCTCTATCGATCCTACCAATTTGAAAGGTTCTTAGATTGATTTGTGACCTATGAGGAGCCGTATGAGGTGAAAATCTCATGTACGGTTCTGTAATAGCGATGAAAGCAGTGATGTTATTGTCGACTATGATTATCTAACAGTTTAAGTACAGTTGATATAGTTGAAACACAATCCAAATATGGTTTTTGGGGATGGAATTTGTGGCGTCAACCTATAGGGTTTATCATTTTTCTAATTTCTTCTCTAGCCGAGTGTGAGAGATTACCTTTTGATTTACCAGAAGCAGAAGAAGAATTAGTAGCTGGTTATCAAACCGAATATTCAGGTATAAAATTTGGCTTATTTTATGTTGCTTCGTATCTAAATCTACTAATTTCTTCATTATTTGTAACAGTTCTTTACTTGGGGGGGTGGAATCTTTCTATTCCAAACCTATTTGATCCTGAGTTATTTGACATAAATCAAAGAGGGAAGGTTTTTGGAACAATAATCGGTATCTTTATTACACTGGCTAAAACTTATTTGTTCTTATTCATTTCTATTGCAACAAGATGGACTTTACCAAGACTGAGAATGGACCAACTATTAAATCTTGGATGGAAATTTCTTTTACCTATTTCTTTGGGTAATCTATTATTAACGACTTCGTTCCAACTTCTTTCACTGTAAAGGAATAGAATATTCTATTCTTCATAACTTGTCTCAAACAAGAGAAATAAACGAGTAAATTTATTTATAGATATTCCGACATGTTCCCTATGCTAACTCGGTTCTTGAACTCTGGTCAACAAACAATACGAGCTGCCAGGTACATCGGTCAAGGTTTCGTGATTACCTTGTCCCATGCAAATCGTTTACCTGTAACTATTCAATACCCCTACGAAAAATTGATTACATCAGAACGTTTCCGAGGCCGAATCCACTTTGAATTTGATAAATGCATTGCTTGTGAAGTATGTGTTCGTGTATGTCCTATAGATTTACCCGTTGTAGATTGGAAATTGCAAATGGATATTCGAAAGAAACGATTACTTAATTACAGTATTGATTTTGGAATTTGTATATTTTGTGGTAATTGTGTTGAGTATTGTCCAACAAATTGTTTATCAATGTCCGAAGAATATGAGCTTTCTACTTATAATCGTCATGAATTGAATTATAATCAAATTGCTTTAGGTCGGTTACCGGTCTCAATAATTGAAGATTACACAATTCGAACAATTTCTTCGAATTTACCTCAACTCAACAATGTATAAAACTCTCGCTTTACAAAACATTTATAAATTCAAAAAAAAAAAAAGCTTTTGAAATTTTTTGGAGTTAAAGGGATCAGGTTTTTGCTTGGTGAATACAGAAGAACGGTTAGTTGGTGAGGGTCGTGGCTTGATTTTCATTTAAAATGACTTTCTATTCGAATAATATAAAATATAAAGATAAAGTTTTAACCTTTGCTTTCGAAACGAAAAAAAAGCAGTCCTCTATTTACATCAATCCAAATCATCCCGATTCATTCAAATTCAATTAAATTAATATGTATATGTTAAAATAAAAAAAAAAGGATAACTTCTTTTTTCCTGGTCAGGTCAACAAAGACATGAAATATTTCGATTTTTTTGATAAAATCAAATGGATTTACCCGGACCAATACACGATTTTCTTTTAGTCTTTCTAGGATCGGGTCTTATATTAGGAAGTCTGGCAGTAGTATTACTTCCGAATCCAATTTATTCGGCCTTTTCGTTGGGATTGGTTCTTTTTTGTATATCCTTATTCTATATTCTATCGAACTCCTATTTTGTAGCTGCTGCGCAGCTCCTTATTTATGTAGGAGCTATAAATGTTTTAATAATTTTTGCTGTGATGTTTATGAATGGTTCAGAATATTACAAAGATTTTCATCTTTGGACCGTTGGGGATGGGGTTACTTCAATGATTTGTACAAGTCTTTTTATTTCACTAATTACTACTATTCCAGATACGGCCTGGTATGGGATCAGCTGGACTACAAAATCAAATCATATTTTAGAACAAGATTTGATAAGTAATAGCCAACAAATTGGAATTCATTTAGCAACGGATTTTTTTCTTCCATTTGAACTCATTTCAATAATCCTTTTAGTCGCTTTAATAGGTGCTATTTCTATAGCTCGTCAATAAGAAATCAACAAGTAATTCAAATCGAATTAACTAACACAAAAGCTATAATTTGTTAATTTGAATTACTTTTTTTTTTAATCGAATAGAAAGGCTTTCGTTTTATATCGATCTATTACCAATCGATTTTCCTGTTTCATATTTGTTATTTGTTAGAATCGAGTCTATTCAATTATTGTTCAGATTAAAACGAATCAAAATTGATTTGATAAGGAGTTGATTAATGATGCTCGAACATATACTTGTTTTGAGTGCCTATTTATTTTCTGTTGGTATCTATGGATTGATCACAAGTCGAAATATGGTTAGAGCCCTTATGTGCCTTGAACTTCTATTAAATTCAGTTAATATAAATTTTGTAACATTTTCTGATATTTTTGATAATCGTCAATTAAGAGGAGACATTTTTTCCATTTTTGTTATAACTATTGCAGCCGCTGAAGCAGCTATTGGACCGGCTATTGTTTCATCAATTTATCGTAACAAAAAATCAACTCGTATTAACCAATCAAACTTGTTGAATAAATAGTATTCATTGTACCGGTGGAAAATTGAATATTTAGAAATAAGTTCAAATTAATAGGTTTGAGACCTGTAAGGTATGATTGTGGTTGCAAAAACACAAGAAATCAAAGTATTTTGGTCCTTTTTGATAAAGAAATTCGGAAGAAAATTGATTATGATCACTCATTGATTCGTCCGGTATCTAACTTATAGGATTCATTTATAAGTTCGTTTACTAGATCGAAAATTTATGACGTTCAAAATGGATAGATCCAATGTCACATTCAGTAAAGATTTATGATACATGTATAGGATGTACCCAATGTGTCCGGGCGTGCCCCACCGATGTATTAGAAATGATACCTTGGGATGGATGTAAAGCTAAACAAATCGCTTCTGCCCCAAGGACCGAAGACTGCGTTGGTTGTAAGAGGTGTGAATCCGCGTGTCCAACGGATTTTTTGAGTGTTCGGGTTTATTTATGGCATGAAACAACTCGCAGTATGGGTCTAGCTTATTGATACATTCTTATTGATACATTCCATAAAACTCTACTTGAATCCATTTAATCCATTTTTCTTTTTTTTTTTTTTACCGACAAAATCCGTGCTCAAAATAAAATTCAATTGAGCACGGATTTTTATGGCCCAAGCGTATCTTGTCTTTACCACGAACCATTTTCCTTGTTTAACAATAATTGTGGTTTTGCCAATATTTGCAGGTTGCTTAATTTTTTTTCTTCCACATAGGGGAAATAGAGTAATACGTTGGTATACTATATGTATGTGTATTTTAGAGCTTCTTCTAACGACTTATGCATTTTGCTATCATTTTCAATCAGACGACCCATTAATCCAACTAATAGAGGATTATAAATGGATCCTTTTTTTGGATTTTCATTGGAGATTAGGAATAGATGGACTCTCGATAGGACCCATTTTACTAACGGGATTCATCACTACTTTAGCTACTTTAGCGGCTTGGCCAGTGACTCGAGATTCTCGATTATTTCATTTCCTGATGTTAGCAATGTACAGTGGACAAATAGGATTATTTTCTTCTCGAGATCTTTTACTTTTTTTTCTCATGTGGGAGTTAGAATTAATTCCCGTTTATCTACTTGTATCCATGTGGGGAGGAAAAAAACGCCTGTATTCGGCTACAAAATTTATTTTGTACACGGCAGGGGGTTCTATTTTTCTTTTAATGGGAGTTCTGGGTGTCGGTTTATATAGTTCTACTGAACCAACATTAAATTTTGAAATATTGGCTAATCAGTCCTATCCCGCGGCCTTGGAAATATTATTTTATAGTGGATTTTTTCTTGCTTTTGCTGTCAAATTACCAATCATACCCCTACATACATGGTTACCAGATACCCACGGAGAAGCGCATTATAGTACTTGTATGCTTCTAGCCGGAATCTTATTAAAAATGGGAGCGTATGGATTAGTTCGGATCAATATGGAATTTTTTCCTCATGCTCATTCTCTATTTTCTCCTTGGTTGATAATAGTGGGCGCAATGCAAATAATCTATGCAGCTTCAACATCTCTGGGTCAACGGAATTTAAAAAAAAGAATAGCCTATTCCTCTGTATCTCATATGGGTTTTATAATTATAGGAATTGGTTCTATCACGGATATGGGGCTCAACGGAGCCCTTTTACAAATAATCTCTCATGGATTTATCGGTGCTGCACTTTTTTTCTTGGCCGGAACAACTTATGATAGAATACGTCTTCTTTATCTTGATGAAATGGGTGGAATAGCTATCCCAATGCCAAAAATGTTCACGATGTTCAGTAGTTTTTCGATGGCCTCCCTCGCATTACCAGGTATGAGTGGTTTTGTTGCCGAATTAATAGTATTTTTTGGATTAGTTACTAGTCCAAAATTTCTTTTAATGACAAAAATCCCAATTACTTTTGTAATGGCAATTGGAATGATATTAACCCCTATTTATTTATTATCTATGTTACGCCAGATGTTCTATGGATACAAGATATTTAACGGCCCAAACTCTTATTTTTTTGATTCTGGGCCGCGAGAATTATTTCTTTCAATATCTATTTTTTTACCCGTACTCGGTATTGGTATATACCCAGATTTCGTTCTTTCACTATCAGTTGAAAAGGTTGAAGTTATCCTATCTAATTCTTTTTATAGATCGTTTTTTTATTGATAAAAAAATGAAAAAACGATCTTATCGTTTCCAAAAAGGTTCGTTGTACAATGAAAAAAAAAGAAGGCTTTTTCTTCTCTTGTGTTAAGTAAAAAAAATAAATTTGAACTAGAACTGGCGAGAGTGCCACGAATCAAAGTCACGGGGCTCTCGCTAGTTCACACAAAATGATATTCATATGCGTTGTATGCTTTTCTATTCCTATTCGTAAGTAGTAAGCTTTTTGAATTTAATTAGATGTTAATGTAAATGAACCATAACTATGTAACCCTATTCCTAATAGATTTACTCCAAAATAGCATATCCAAATTATAAGAAACCCAATAAACGCTACAATTGCTGAATTTGTACCCTTCCATTTTATATTTGTTTGAGTATGTAAATAAATTGCAAATATGATCCAAGTAATAAAGGCCCAAGTTTCTTTTGGGTCCCAACTCCAATAGGATCCCCATGCTTCGTTAGCCCATACTGCTCCAGAAAGAATTCCTATCGTTAAAAAGAGAAATCCTAGACTAATAACCCGATAACTCCAATAATCCAATTGTTGAATCAATTGCGACTTATAATAATTTATTGGAGAAAAAAAAGAAGTTTTTTGTAAAACATTTTTTCCTTTTCCTTCATTCATGTATTTGACTTTACCAAGTAAAAATGACTCATTTAAATTTAATAAACGATTATTCGTAGAAAAAAATCTTCTATTTTTTCTAACTGTAATGACTAGAAGTGATACTGATAATAATGATCCACATAAAAGGGCTACATATCCTAATATCATCATACTTACATGCATTATTAACCACTCGGACTGAAGAGCGGGTACTAATATTGTGGATTCGTGTATTTCAGTTAAAAGACCTGAGGTAGCAAATCCCTGGGAAAAAATAACACTTGGGCTAATTATTGTGTTTAGAATATTTTTTTCTTTTTTGAAATATGGAACGATATAAATAAAAGAAAAACTCCATGAAAGGAAGATTAACGATTCATATAAATCACTTAGTGGAAAATGTTTTGAATAAATCCAACGAGAAATTAATAATCCTGTTATACACAAAAAGATCATTATCATGCCCTTTTCGGATGAATCATATAGTTTTACGATTTCATCGACAAAAAAGGTTATCAAATGAATTGTAATTAGAATTGAAACAGTCGCAAAAGAAATATGAGTTAATATATGCTCTAAAGTTGAAAATATCATAAAAAAAAGTTCCTTAATTATAAAATCGAAATCCGAAATTGAATTCATTATTATTCATTATAGGATCTATTTTATTTTTTTAGGACATGTCATGCCGCCACTCGGACTCGAACCGAGATGCTCTAGCACTGCTTCCTAAGAGCAGCGTGTCTACCAATTTCACCATAGCGGCTTGTCTTGACCCTATAATAGCCTATGAATAAGAAATCGTCTAGATTTCAGAATGCAATATTTTGTTGGAAAGATTCAAATTGATGAATACAAATTTCTTCAAATATGTACTTGAAGGTTCATTGTTTTAGTTTTATTGTGGGTTTTAGACTTGGAACTCTTGTAAAAGCAGCAAGTTTTACTATGCATTAAGCCCCCCCAAAAAAACATTTTTTTAAATTTACCGTTTTTGAGTTATTTGATTTTAATTTAAAAAAGTACAACCCAAAAATCTGTTTTATGAATGAACCAAAAAAGATTTTCGATTATTCAAAATTCACACCCATTTATCCAGAATATTTTCATTAAGTGTTTTTGCGTGAATTGATGGGGAGAGATATATGGGCTCTATATAAGAATTTATAGAAATTAAAAAGTAAGAAAGTTGTGCAAAAAATATTATAGTACAAATAGGTTGATGGGAAAAAAAGACTCCCGTCCTGGCAAGAAAATATACGAAAATTTCAATCAAGTATCTTGTGTTTTTTTTTGTTAAAAAAACTTTGTTTGAATTCGGTCAAAGTAACCAGAAGAATTCCATTTCCCATTGATTAATTTACCAGGAAATGGAATTGGGGAATTTTTTTTTTGAAACGGAAGCGTTCCATTTTTGAGTCAGGTCGATTTATATTGTTCTAAGGTTTTCCGCTTTATTTCTTAATAACTTATTTTTTGATTTTATTTGTCTGTCGCACAAAAAAACTTTTTGAAGTCCCGGTAGAAAGAGATTTCCCTAAAGAAAATGCTTTTAACGCCGCCCAATAGCCTTTCCTTTTCCAAAAATTTTTACGAATACGCTTTTTTGATGCAGAAGTACGTTTTTTTGGAACTGCCATTTAAATAAAATGAAGAGATTACTCATTCGTATAGCTGGATGTGAAAGACATCTATTGTTCAAAAAAAATCTGCGCTTTTCTAGATAATTTTTTTTCTAAAATTCTAAAAGAATAGACTGTGAACGATATGGTAAAATCGCATAAAATTTTTCTAAAAAAAAGAAGAATATTTTGAGTAACTTGTCCAAATTTGACTTGAATTTTCAAACTAGAAGGAGACTCATAATTAATCTTTGTCTTTCATATGATTTGACCAATTGGAACTTCTTGATTTGAATATTTGCAATATTTACAAGAAATTTAGAAAGAAAAAGAAATAAAAAAAATATTTTTATATTTAAGTTAGTGCATATTTTCATTTTTTTATTGACTCCTTTCAAAAGAAGTAAAATCCGATAAATCGGAAACAATTAATTATGTAATTATGAATTTCAATTTTCTTATGCAACAAACATATCAATATGGGTGGATTTTACCTTTCGTTCCACTTCCAGTTCCTATGTTAATAGGAGTGGGCCTTCTTCTTTTTCCGACAGCAACAAAAAATCTTCGTCGTATGTGGGCTTTTCCAAGTATTTTATTGTTAAGTATAGTCATGATTTTTTCAACTAATCTGTCTATTCAGCAAGTAAATAGCAGTTCTATCCACCAATATGTATGGTCTTGGACACTCGATAATGATTTTTCTTTAGAATTCGGCTGCTTGATCGATCCACTTACTTCTATTATGTCAATGTTAATCACTACTGTTGGAATCATGGTTCTTATTTATAGTGATAATTATATGGCTCATGATCAAGGATACTTGAGATTTTTTGCTTATATGAGTTTTTTCAGTACTTCCATGGTAGGATTAGTTACTAGTTCAAATTTGATACAAATTTATTTTTTTTGGGAATTGGTTGGAATGTGTTCCTATCTATTAATAGGGTTTTGGTTTACGCGACCTCCTGCATCAAATGCTTGTCAAAAAGCATTTGTAACTAACCGTGTAGGGGATTTTGGTTTATTATTAGGAATTTTAGGTTTTTATTGGATAACAGGTAGTTTTGAATTTCGGGATTTATTCGA